GGTGTAAAAGGTTTATAGACGGAGTTAACCATTTTGATAATATATCCAAATACACTCCTTCGTGATTGAAAGGAATTCCCAGGGATCCAACGAACAACGTAAATAGAACCAATACAAGTATAGGAAATAACATAGTATTATCCGATTCATAAGGATACGAAAAAACCTTCTTATTTCCAAAACGGGTAATAGTAATAAAGGGTTGTGTGATGTTTCTTGCATTCTGATCAATTCGATACGTTTTTTTTGAAAAAAAATAAAAAATCTCATTATTTTTCATTGTTAATAACGTTAATAAACTAAAATTTTTGTTAATTCTTTTTGAATCTTCTTTACCCCATAGAGATATTGAATAGAAGGGGGTATTCTTTTTGCCACTATAATTTTGAAAATGAACGTTTAAATGTCCTTCAAAAGTAAGTAAATAGATTCGAAACATATAAAATGCGGTTAATCCCGCTGTAAACCAAGCTATTATTGCGAAAATTGGTGAATACAACCAAGTATCATTAAGAATTTCATCTTTGGACCAAAAACAAGCAAGAGGCGGAATACCACAAAGAGAAAGTGTACCTAATAAAAAAGCGGTTTTGGTAATTGGGACATGCTTTGTTAAACCCCCCATAAAAACCATATTCTGACTTTTATTTGGAGAATATCCAACAAGAGTTTCCATTGAATGAATAACGGATCCAGATCCTAAAAATAATAATGCTTTCGAATAAGCATGAGTAATCAAATGAAATAAAGCACTTCGATAAGACCCCATACCTAGAGCTAACATCATATAACCCAATTGAGACATTGTGGAATAGGCTAAACCTCTCTTAATGTCTTTTTGAGCAAGGGCAAAAGTTGCTCCGAATAATATTGTTATTACTCCTACCAAAGAGATGAAATTCATTATATGAGGAATAACTATGAAAAGAGGAATAAGCCGAGCTACAAGAAAAATTCCCGCAGCTACCATAGTAGCAGCATGTATAAGAGCCGAAATAGGAGTAGGTCCCTCCATGGCATCCGGTAACCATACATGAAGGGGAAATTGTGCAGATTTAGCAACTGCACCGGCAAATAATAGAACGGCACAGAAAGTAACAAATAAAAAATTGACTTCATTATGATTATTAGAAATCAAGTTATTGAATATTTTGAATAAATCTCGAAATTCGAAACTCCCTGTTATCCAATAAAAACCTAAAATTCCTAATAATAAACCAAAATCCCCAACACGATTAGTTACAAATGCCTTTTGGCAAGCATTTGCAGCAACAGGCCGTGTGAACCAAAACCCTATTAATAGATATGAACACATTCCTACCAATTCCCAAAAAATATAAATTTGTATCAAATTAGAACTAGTAACTAATCCTAACATAGAAGTACTGAAAAAACTCATATAAGCAAAAAATCTCAAATATCCTTGATCATAAGACATATAATTATCACTATAAATAAGAACCATAATTCCAATAGTAGTAATCAATATTGACATAATAGAAGTAAGCGGATCGATCAAGTAACCGAATTCTAAAGAAAAATCATTATTGATGATCCAAGACCATACATATTGATAGATAGAACTGCCATTTATTTGCTGAATAGACAGATTGATAGAAAAAAGCATGACTATACTTAACAAAAAAACACTTTGAAAAGCCCACATACGACGAAGACTTTTTGTTGCCGACGGAAAAATAAGAAGTCCCGCTCCTATTAAAATAGGAACTGGAAGTGGAAGGAAAGGAATTATCCACGCATATTGATATGTCTGTTCCATAAAAAAATTTTTTTATTCTTAATTGATTGTTTACGATTTACCGGATCCTACCCCCTTTCAATTTCAAAATAAAAAGGGTCAATAAAAAAATCAAGAGATGTACTAACTTAAAGATATTTTTCGAATTTTATATATTATTTATATATTATCTGGGTCTTTCCAAAAGACTTTAAATATTAAAATAAAGAAGTTACAATTGGGCAAATGATATGACCAACTTGCTCATAAAAAGAGAATTTAGTTATTAACTAAGATTTTTATTAAAATAACGAAAATACAAAATTTCATTATTATTAGATGACTTTATATTCATAAAGTAAGGATAAAAAATTACACTAAAAAGATTACTTGATTATGATATGAATCGATATGAATCATAGGATTAACTAAGGTAAAAATTTTGTACTAATCTCGCTTTTTAGTAAGTTTGTTTCAAATCATTAACTAGTTTCATTATAAATTATAAAATTTATTGATTATTTTACGTTTCAATAAAAAAGGCATTTATAGGAAACGCTATAATATCTAACATTTTACATTTTATATAAGATTTTTTTTAACAAAACGTGTATCTTTTAACAAATTAATTACTTTAATTACTAGTTTGATTCGAATTTTAAAATGGAATTTGGAAGTATTCTTTACTCAAGTTTGACCAATTAATAGAAAAAATTAAAGTTTTCATTAGGCAATGGGTTTTTAAAGGGTTCTTAAATCCTT